TATATAAGTCGCTACCCCCCCTTGGTATTTCTTGAAATTTAAAAGAATTTTGTTTAATTAGACGGAAGTTCTTTAAAAACTTCTGCTTTCTTTAAAAGATTCTGAACAGTTCCTGTAGGTTGAGCACCCCTTTCAAGGAAGTATAGAATAGCAGGAACATTTAAAAAAGTTTTATTCTTCATTGGATCATAAAACCCCACTTTTCTAAGATCTTTTCCTTCTCTTCGGGATCGAACATCAATTGCAACGATTCGATAGACGGCTCATTGGGATAGATGTAGATGAACAATACCCCCCCTAGAACCGTATAGGAAGTTTTATCCTCGTACGGCTCGAGAAAAAATGATTTGATTCGAATGAACCTAGAAAATCAATTAGACTTTAATTTCATTCGTTTTTTGTCCTTCCTGAAAATTTAAAAGAAACCATTCGTACTCATAACTCAAGTTGAATAACTCTCAAATAGCTCAAAAGTAAATTCTTCTCTTTAGTCAATTTCATTTATTGAGTTGTCTTTACCCGCTTTTTTGTCTCGTTTAAAATTAGATTTGGATGATCCAGTTATTGAGACTATCGAGACAATTAAAATGGGTTTACTTGTTCTTGGATCCTTTAATCTTTATTTTAAATCATTGGGTTTAGACATTCCTTCGGTGCTTCTTAATACTTTCAAAATGGCAGCAACATACCTTTTCATTTGAATTGGAAATATTTGAAATTTTATTTCTTTCTATCAAAGAATCCGATGGACAGTTGATTCCCGCGTAATACACTTTGAATCGAAAAAGTTTGATCAATTACAACAAGTTTCCAATTTAAAAACAAAACTTGTTGAAATTGGATTGGATCCTTTTGATTTCTATATTATTATTATATATAGAAGATACGTTTACGAAGTTGTTCCAATTGATTGATTGGCATTAACCCTAGATCCTTGCCCCCCAGAAATGAATTAATCCTTTCGACTTTTCGACTCGAGCTCCATCGTAGACTATTTACAACCCAACAAAAAAACAAAGGATTCAGGTGTAACAGAACAAACGATGTCGAGCCAAGAGCATCTTCATTCCTCGATAAATCGAAAATAAGATGGTGGATCTAAAAATCCACAACGGATCGCGTCCTTCAAGTCGCACGTTGCTTTCTACCACATCGTTTCAAACGAAGTTTTACCATCACATTCCTCTAATTTGGAACCAGTATGGAATTGATTCAATTATGGAATCATGAATAGTCATTGGTTCAGTTGTACATAAACATCGTAATCTAGACTTTTTATATTCTTATTATTTATATTCTTATTTAAAAATATAAAAATTATTTGCATTGAAATAGAACGATACATACCATATTAAGTTAAATATTTCCTCATTTTATATGTTTATATTATATGTATTTTGTTTAACATAGGGATAGGGTTGAGTAATATTTCAATAATAAAATCTTGTCATAAAGTGAATAAAAAGAATAGGATAAACCATCCCTGCCTCAAACGTTCCATAGATTTCCAATTTTTCATTAGAGTCAACCACGAAAGACCTAAAAAAATGAAATAGAAAAAGATACATTGGCTCCAAAAAATATGTTATAAAACATATGTTATGGAACTTGATCTTTTGTTAATGAGATTCGAACAGATATTTAAATTAATACTAATTTACTCCTGACCACTCCATTATCTATAGCAATAATAGGAATACTATAGCAATAGCATAAAAACCCTCTGGGGCGGAAGGATTCGAACCTCCGAATAGCGGGACCAAAACCCGTTGCCTTACCACTTGGCCACGCCCCATTTCCATTTATAATCTAAACTAAGAAAGAATAAAATTGGTATTGGTTGTTTGTCAACTCCAGTCCAAATATATATATATCTATAGAATAAACGGGTAGTAGGATGTTGATACATATAGATATAGAATTCAACTCAATTTATTGATCTTTATTGATCATTACATAGAATTCAAGTAAGATATTGTATGAAAGTATGATTTCTTCTATTCTCCTTTAAGTTGAGAATTGGAGGATTTTGTAATTGGGTGGCTTCAAAAAGAAGAAGGATTTTTTGTCTACCGTAACTGACTTTCTTCCTTTTTCCTTATATCAAAAACCCAACCAAAATGTCCAAGAACACAAAAATGTCTGTTATGCTTAATATCATTAGTTTAATCTGTATTTGTATTAATTCTTCCCTTTCTTCGAGTAGTTTTTTCTTCGGAAAATTGCCCGAAGCCTATGCTTTTTTGAATCCAATCGTAGATGTTATGCCAGTTATACCTCTGTTTTTTTTTCTTTTAGCTTTTGTTTGGCAAGCTGCTGTAAGTTTTCGATGAAATCCTTAATAATTATTATTTAATTAATAATATATATATAAATATCCTATAAGTTTTAGAGTATGAACTCTCCATTGAGCTAGTGGCTGGCTTACCAACCATTTCTTCTCTTCATTTTTTGACCCCTTATTGCAATTGCAGCAAAAGACCCTAACCCTATTAGGGTC